TAAAATATCTTATGCTTCTTTGTACTTAGGTAAAATAATTTATTTTAATAATTTCTCTATTACAGAAGATGCAAAATTTATAACAAGTGAGGCTTTTATGATTGACGATAGTCAAATTTTTGTTGCTCTTTTATTTGCTCTTGTTTCTGCAGTATTAGCTATTCGTTTAGGAAAGGAATTATACCAATAATCTTAAGTATAACTATTTTTTTTGAAAAAAAAGTTATATAACGAATTTAATATACACAAGATGTTTTAAAGCGATAATAATAATTTGATAATATATTATTATCGCTACTTTATTTAATATTGTTGTCTAATTATAAAGTAATTAATTATTTATATGATTAAATAGAAATAAAAGTCTTGTTAAAAAAGGCATTTTTTAAAAAAATAAACTAGTATTTGGATTGAAATTATAACTAAATTTGTGAATTTAAGCATTAAAGAAAATAAAGAAACCGTTCGACCAGTCTTTCCTTTTACTGCAATAGTTGGGCAAGAAGAAATGAAATTAGCTCTTATGCTAAATGTAATTGATCCCAAAATTGGTGGGGTTATGATTATGGGAGATAGAGGAACAGGTAAATCAACAACAATAAGAGCAATTGCGGATTTACTTCCTGAAATAGAAGTAGTAAAAGATGACTTATTTAATTCTCATCCAAGTGATATTGATCTAATGAGCGACGAAAATAAACAAGCTCTTCAAAATGGGATTAATATTGAAACATCATATATTAAAGTTCCGATGGTTGATCTTCCTTTAGGGGCAACCGAGGACAGAGTGTGTGGAACAATTGACATAGAAAAAGCTTTGACAGAGGGAATTAAATCTTTTGAGCCTGGCTTACTAGCAAAAGCTAATAGGGGTATCTTATATGTAGATGAAGTCAATCTACTTGACGACCATCTTGTTGATATTTTATTAGACTCTGCAGCTTCTGGATGGAACACTGTTGAAAGAGAGGGAATATCCATTAGACATCCTGCTCGATTCGTACTCGTGGGGTCAGGCAACCCTGAAGAGGGCGAACTGAGACCTCAATTACTAGATAGATTCGGTATGCATGCAGAAATTCGAACAGTAAAAGACCCAGAATTAAGAGTCCAGATTGTTGAGCAACGTACAAGTTTTGATCAAGACCCGAAAAAATGTATACAAAATTGCGAAGAAGATCAAAACAAATTAAAAAAACAGATTGTCGATGCTCAACTATTATTGTCAACAATTACTATTGACTATGATTTAAGAGTCAAAATTTCTCAAGTCTGTGGTGAGCTAGACGTAGATGGTTTGAGAGGAGATATTGTAACAAATAGGGCGGCCAAGGCTTATGCTGCACTCAACGGAAAACAAACTGTCAACAGTTCTGATATTAGTAAAGTAATTACCCTGTGTTTACGTCATAGACTCAGAAAAGATCCATTAGAAACTATGGATTCTGGTGAAAAAGTTAAAAAAGTATTTGACAAAATATTTGACATAGAAGAGATATAACCGTTAATAATCAGGCTCAGTAGGATTCGAACCTACATTAGAGACTTAGAAGGTCTCTGTCCTAATCCCTTAGACGATGAGCCCAGAAAATATGTTTGTTAGTATGAATAAAATGTATATCATGGGCGGTACTGGACTTGAACCAGTGACCACCTGCTTGTAAGGCAGGCGCTCTACCACTGAGCTAACCGCCCTTACTAACTGAGTAGATACATGTACGAAGTTGGCATTATTACTTAGATGTATATCGTAAAAAGACTATAACACTAAATACTAGAATCGTGCAACTGATTTTGTATAAAAATTAAAAAAATTTTTTAATTCTTCTTTTTATAAAATTATTATATGTTTCAATTTGAATTAAAAAAATGGATTGACAGATTAAATTCTACAGTGTATTTGTTTTTTCATCTTTTAGTCCGACTAAAAACGATGAAAGTCAATGTAAATAATCTTATTGAGCAAATTTATCTTGTGGGACCTGGATCTTTAAATATTACTTTATTAACTGCCTGTTTTATTAGCATGGTATTTACAATGCAAATAGCAAAAGAATTTTTACATTTAGATGCTTCTAGGGCACTTGGCGCAGTTATAGTTATTGCTTTTACTAGAGAATTGTCTCCAGTTTTAACTGCTGTCATTATAGCAGGAAAGATAGGTTCCTCTTTTACAGCCGAAATCGCAACGATGGAAACAACAGAACAAATTGATGCTCTATATTTATTGAATACAAATCCTATCGATTATTTAGTTTTTCCAAAAGTTGCTGCATGCTTTATTATGTTACCCATATTAAGTACCATATCATTGACTGCAAGTATTGCAGTTAGCATATTTGTATCATTTGTAATGTATGGTATACCTTCTTCTATTTTTTTAAAATCTGCTTTTTTAGCTCTTTCTATATCGGACTTTTTAAAGTCTTTAGAGAAATCTGTATGTTTTGGAATTATTATAGCCTTTATAAGCTGCCAATGGGGGTTAACAAGTAGTGGTGGAGCTAAAGGAGTTGGTAACTCGACAACTTCTTCGGTTGTAACTATTCTTTTAACCATCTTTATTACAGACTTTGTTTTATCTTATTTGATGTTCCAAAATACAGGCAGCTCTATTGAACAAGCCAACAATATATAACAGACAGATAGTTAAGAACAAAGAAATATTCTCTTCTCAGACTGAACAAACTGTGGCATTTTTATCTTCTTTGTCTAAATTTATTATTATTCTTGTAAAGAACTTGAAAAAGTGGTGGTCTGATATTACTCTTCAAACTAGATTAATGGCGATGACTACTTTAATGGTGTCATTGTTGATGAGTAGTTTAACCTTTTGGACATTAACTAGCATCCAACAGGAAACTCGTTTAATTGATAATCGTTTTGGAAAAGATCTGAGTTTATTACTAGCCGTTAACATCACTCCTATTCTGGAATCTGATAACTATTTACAATTGCAGCAGTTCGTTGAACATTTTTATTTAAGTACATCTAGCATTCGCTATATTCTGGTTTTTAATGCTGATGGACAGATCTATTATAGTATTCCTTTTTCCTCTGAAGCAGCAATTAATTTATTTTCTCTAAGTGAATATAATTGTCTACGTAATGAAAACTATTACTTTTCCAACACCCCAATTGTTAATACTCCAGACCACTTACAGGGTGAAGTTATAGACGTAATTATACCTCTGAGCAAGGAGAAGAAGCTACTAGGTATTCTCAATGTTGGCATTAATTCTAATCCAACTCTTACGACTTCGTCACAACTAACTAGAGACGTAAGTATAGCTGTATTCGTTTCAATCTGGCTAATGGTCATTCTTGGTGCTGCATTTAATGCTTTTACAATTACAAAACCAATTAGAGAATTATTAACAGGGGTTAAAAATATTGCTTCTGGAGATTTTCATCAAAGAATTAATCTACCTTTCGGGGGAGAATTAGGTGCCTTAATTTTCAACTTCAATGAAATGGCAGAAAGGTTGGAAAAATACGAACAACAAAATGTAGAAAAATTAACATCCGAAAAGGCTAAATTAGAAACGTTAGTTTCTACTATTGCAGATGGAGCTATTTTACTCGATAAAGACTTACGAGTAATTTTAGTCAATAGAACAGCTATTGAAAATTTTGGGTGGGAGGGCAAAGACATTGCTGGTTCAATTATTATTGATTATTTGCCTGAAGATATTAATAAACAGCTTTTCCCTGTATTAAATGATATTATTAGAAGAAACTTCTTAGAGCAATCTACATGTAAAACTCAAGAGATTTGTATAAAGCTACAGAAGAACTATAAAAAAACTTTTCGAGTTTTATTAACAACAGTCTTAGATCATAAGTATAGTATACTTAAGGGTATCGCAATGACTATACAAGATAGAACACAAGAAGTTGAACTAAATGAAGTAAAAAATCAATTTATTAGTAACGTATCTCATGAATTGAGAACTCCACTATTTAATATCAGATCTTTTCTAGAAACATTATATGAGTATCATGATTCATTAGATGATTTTCAAAAACTAGAATTTTTAGCTATAGCAAATAAAGAAACAGAGAGATTAACTCGCTTAGTTAATGATGTTTTAGATTTATCTCGCTTAGAATCTGATCAAGAGTATACACTACAAGCCACGGACTTAGTTTCAGCAATAGAACAAACAATTAGAACGTATCAATTATCTGCCAAAGATAAGAAAATAGATTTACATATTGATATTGAAAAGAATCTACCGTGCGTTTTAGGTAATTATAGCCTCATTTTGCAAATTCTAGCTAATCTGATAGGAAATTCTTTAAAATTCACTCATCCTAATGGCATTATTATATTAAGAACTTATACGGTTAGTGATTCAAATCCCGAAGCTGATTTTCAGCCTTTTGGTAATCAGAGAGTACGGGTAGAAATATGTGATAATGGTATCGGAATATCGAAAAAAAACCAGAAACGCATATTTGCTCGTTTTTTAAGAATAGAAAATTATGTACATACATTAGAAGGTACAGGATTAGGTCTTTCAATTGTAAAAAATATTATTCAAAAACATAATAGTGAAATTCACCTCTATAGTGAGTTAAAAAATGGAAGCTGTTTTTTCTTTGATCTTATGGTTGAGACAAATAAATAAGTTTTCAGAAGAGAAATAGGCTAATAAGTAATAGATAAATATAAATTTGATAAAAAATTTTTTTTGTAAATCAGAAATTTTATTATGAATTGAGCTACTATACTGTAGTAATATTTGATTATATATTATTAGTTATAAAACAATTTTTAGCAGGAGGTACTGTATATGTCGGGAGGCTCAACAGGAGAACGTCCCTTTTCTGACATTATTACGAGTGTTCGTTATTGGGTAATTCATAGTATTACGATTCCTGCTTTGTTTGTAGCGGGTTGGTTATTTGTCAGCACTGGATTAGCATATGATGTCTTTGGAACACCTCGTCCTAACGAATATTTTACTCAAGATCGTCAGCAAGTTCCACTAGTTAACGATAGATTTAATGCCAAGCAAGAATTAGAAGATTTAACTAAGGGCATATAATAAAGGAGAAATTAATGACCAAGGGCAACGCAAATCAACCGGTTTCTTACCCAATCTTTACATTTAGATGGCTTGCTATACATGGATTAGCAATTCCAACTGTATTTTTCTTAGGCGCGATTACATCGATGCAATTTATTCAAAGATAGGAGTTTAGAATGAGTGGTCCTAACCCTAATAAAGAACCTGTAGACTTAAATAGAACTTCTCTTTTCTGGGGTCTACTTTTAATATTTGTTTTGGCAGTACTATTTTCTAGCTATTTCTTCAACTAAATTTTTGTTTAGCCAGTAGTATAAAAGGCAAAATTTGAGCAACTAAAGATATAAAAGCAACCAATAGGAAATAAATTATGGCTGGAACTGGAAGAATACCTCTGTGGCTAGTTGCTACAGTTGGTGGTATGGCAGCAATTACCGTACTAGGAATTTTTATATACGGATCTTATTCTGGTGTTGGTTCTTCATTATAAAAATTAAAACGGAACAAGATTTTTTATTAGTAAGTTAATAAATCATTAACTTACAAGCTGTATTTTAGTAAAAGCTAAAATACAGCTTGTAATTTAATATAGAACTATTAAACTATGCAATTGTTTCTCTCTCAATATAAATAAAAAGTAATGCCATACTTAAAGCTGGAAATATTAAGCCAACTAAAGGTACTAGTATCGAAGGTAAATAAGCTGCTGTCATAAATTGATTATTAAATTAAATCAGGTAATATGTATTTATTCTAAGTTAAACTATAAGAAAAAGTATGAATTATTAACTAATTAATACAAAATTGTAATAATATCATTTATGCAGATAAAATTATTATTTATAATAAGCTGATTTTTTGAATTAATTATTCAAAACTATTTATTCTTCATCTTAATCAACTACAATTCTGGATTATATATACAGAAACATAATACTTTGCAGTAAATAATAAATAGCAAGGTTGTTTAGTCGACATGGCGATTTTTTAATAGAATTAATTGTATAAAAAAATATTATGTTTAAGAAACATAATCGATGAAAAAACAAAATCTCATAATCACTATTCATGAGGCAATATTAATGAAGAAACAAACTTTGGTATCTTTTTCCGACAATCTTGAAGCTATGAGAAAGTTCTCCGAAACTTACGCGAAACGCACAGGAACTTTTTTTTGTGCAGATAATAGCGTAACAGCTGTTGTGATAGAAGGTTTAGCTAGACATAAAGATCAGTATGGAGCCCCCCTCTGTCCATGTAGACATTACGAAGATAAAAAAGCAGAAATATCGGCTACATATTGGAACTGTCCTTGTGTACCGATGAGAGAGCGGAAAGAATGTCATTGCATGCTATTTTTAACATCAGATAATGAATTTGCTAGTAATTTACAAGAAATCAATAAAGACACTTTATTAGAGAAGATATCATAATCAATCTTTATGATTATGTTACAATCGAACAGTTTGCTCATAATTTTATTTCAAAATTAGATTATTAAGCATTTGCATATAATTGTAAACAAGAAAAAGTTTATTCTCTGTTTTTACTATCAAAAAACTTAGTAGGGCAAACTGTAAATAGCTCTAACCGCGATAGGATTTCCAGTAGGAAAAATTATATTAAAATGACTGCAGGAAATATTTTACAACAAATAATAATTGGTAAAATATTAAGAAAAATCGCGGGGGCGTTAGCTGCTTAGGTGTATGTACTTTTAAGAGATTAGTATCTCTTTTTTTAAAAAATAGCTGAATCGGCTTGTCTGCTAATGCGAATCCCTATCCATAAACTTGACTATTATTCTTAATCTCGAGGAACTTAACTATTTCATCATAGAAACACAAGTTAGATTTATTTTCAGCAGAATGAGCTTTGCCTTAGAATGAGCATGGTACCTTAGAGGGTTTAGCATTTCTATTATAAACGTACTTCCAAAGAGTAAACAATTTAAATTTCTTAAAATCCTCAGGATATTATGTAGAAGAGCCTGTTTCATATTTTATGACATGTTAATTATATTATTTATTCGAATTAAATATTAATTAGTATTTATTCATAGTTATCATAAAATAAATAAAAAAAACACATTATACTGTTTATTGCATAATATTTTGTTATGTAAAAGGATGAGTAAAATGTTGCTAATTTGACACCTCAAAAAAACCACCAATAAGATTAGAAACAAAAAAAACACCTTTAATTAAGTTCGGCTTTCAGAACCCAGAAGCTGTAAAACCGGTACTGTTAAAGATATAATCATGAGGAAAAAGGCCCCTTATATGGGTATGTGTATATTTCACCCCAATAATGCGATCTCTGGCTCCCTCCATAATGTGATTTTCCTGTTGTTTTCGTTTGATAGATATGACTATAGTTGACTTTGTTCTTCTTGTCTGGAATCTTCTTCGGAACGGAGAAGTTATATCCTCCGCAGGAGCCCTCTGGTAGGTTTTTCGTTACCTCATGGAGTTGTCTTTATTGTATCTAGATGCGATTCTGTTGTTATATTATATTTCTTTATTTCCTTTTTTACGGTTATAGAAACATTTCTATTTAGTTCTATAATTCTTATTTATGAATAGTTTTTCTAGTGGGGTTTCTGCACTGCTCGTTTCTGAAAAGTCTCTGCGACGTAGATATGAGTTAAGACGTTATCGTAGTCGTCAAAAGAGTAATAGTCGGTGACAATTATCTAAATTGGTTTCGTCTGCAAATTATGACGACCTAAAAATTATGCTTAGTGATTTTAATATGTTGGATTCCGAAAGCTATAAAATCTTCTCCTTCTAAAGCCAATAAAAAGCAACCTAGCTGCAGAAAAAAATCTTCTACGTACTATACTTTATTGGTAGAAGATAATCTATATTTATTTAAATTAGGTATAAAATCAGAAGTTTTTCAGCCATTTTATAAAAAATGTAGTCCAAAAGTTCATAAAGATTTTGAAAAAGTTAAAAATATCATATTGAATTGGACAGAGTCAAAAAATACTTTTGACTAGTTTTGGAATAGTACATAAAATGTAGTTAGTAAATCGGACAAGGATTTTTATTTAGTTTCATTTATAGCTATGATGTATAAGCAAAGAGTTTTTTTTTAAATTTAATTATAAAATTACCTTAATGTTTACTCAAGCGAGCATAGTGAATTGATAAAAAGTAAATCCCTAAACAAAACTGTCTAGGGATTTATTTTAAATACAACTAAGGCATAAGACCTTATACAACTATAGCCAATTCAGAATATAACATCAATGCATATTGATCATAAATGAAACATAATTTGCAGACTATAATTTACAGCCATATAAAAGTTTAAAATTGTCAATTAAAGCAATTCTTGAAAACCTCTAACATTTACGGCTATAGATTACCCCTTTTAAGAGATAACAAAATTATTACTGCTGGTCCAACTAGAACGATAACGCCTAGAGATACAAGCTGAGCTATTACTTGCCAATTAATCATAATTTCATCGCCTAAATATAGAATACAGAGTTTAATTTTTAGGCATAAGCCTAATAATATCTAATGTTACAAGAATATGTTAATACTAAATACTGTTTTATACTATTTATATAGTAAAACTTTAAGTTTTTTTTGCAACAGATTTATGTAGCCAACACAGTTTCTACTTGAGCTTGCAGTTCACCTTGTTCAAATAGTTCTAACATTATATCAGTTCCTCCAATAAACTCTTTATTAATATACAGTTGAGGAATTGTAGGCCAGCTAGAGTATTCTTTAATAGCTTGGCGAATATTTTCATTTTCTAGAATATCATACGTAAAATAGTCAATATTAAGAGTATTTAGAATTTGAATTGCTGTGTTAGAAAAACCACACATTGGCATTATTTTACTACCTTTCATAAATAATACGATTTTGTTATCACTTAATATTGTGTCTATTATTCTTCTAGTTTCTATGTCCATAAAATCACTTTATTTAAAATACTAATGACAAATACAGTAACATGGGATACCTATTCTAATATATTTGCGAGCTCAACTCTCTTCTTTAATACCCACATAAAACCAAATACCATCTATCCCTAGAGCATAATTATTCATATCTATACAGCTTAATTTATTCTGATTTATAAAAATGATCATATCATTAATCTGTTTTGAATTAGGGTAAAAATCTAAATTAGCTATGAAAAAGATTTTCAAAATTCTACTTTGAACAGATAAATGTAAAAGCTTTAATATTAAATAGTTAATAGCGATTAATTCTTGGTGCACAAGAATTGAATATATGCGAAAAGCTTCTTGCTCTAAAAAATCTACATCTTGTCTTATAATATAAGAGAGTGAGTAGCATCTTTCTTCGAGTTTAGGCTGAAAGTAAGACTTAATATAAGGTACTAATTCTTCTCTTAATCTATTTCTAGACATATTATAATCATAATTAGATCTATCAACCCAAATAGGCAAATAATATTTACGACAGAACCAACTTGTTTCTGATCTATAAAAATTTAGCAAAGGGCGAATAATATAAATAGATTTTGTAAGCTGAAACGACCATGTAATACTTGATAAACCATCTAAGCTTGCCCCCCTAAATAAATTGCTGAGTAAAGTTTCCGCACTATCAGTAGCTGTATGGGCTAATATGATTTTAGTAAAGCTATGTTTTATGGCTACATCTATTAAAGTTGTATAGCGCCATTTTCGACTTAATTCTTCTGTATTTAGATAATTAGGACATTCAAAGTAATATAAAGGAAATTTGTAATACTTTGCGCAATTAAATATTTGTTTTGATGAAAGCATTGAATCAGGACGCCATCGATGATCAAAATGTATTAAAGTAATTTTCCATTCGTAAAAACACTTCAAATCGTGCAATAATTTTACTAATGTTAATGAATCTTGACCTCCTGAAAAAGCAACAAGTAAAGAGGACTTAGAAGGTAATAATTTTTTTTTTCTATTGTAGACAAAAATTTTTTATGTAGATATGAGTCTGAAAACATATATTGCACAATGATCTGTAGAAGTAATAGATTTATTATATAGACTTTAAAAGTACTTGCTATTTAATATATAGCTATGTTATTTGTTGTTTATTAAGAGAACATGGGTCGCTAACTCAATGGTAGAGTACTCGGCTTTTAACCGAATAGTTCCGGGTTCGAGTCCCGGGCGGCCTATATAAAAAGCTAAGTTGATATTTGTCATTATTAAAGTCTAACTGATATTATAAATATAATAATACGATTATTAATACTTACAAAAACTTTTTTATGACTACTATTTCTTCTGTATTTGATGAACTTGATAAACAATGCGCTTTAATTCCATTTATTACTGCAGGGGATCCAGATTTAGTTTCTACAAGCAAAGCTCTTGAGATTTTAGATCAGAATGGGGCTGATATTATAGAACTTGGTTTGCCTTATTCAGATCCATTAGCTGATGGACCCGTTATACAAGCAGCTTCTACCCGAGCTATAAAGCAAGGTGTAAATCTTCATGATATTTTAAAGATGGTAAAGAGAACCAGCTCTAAAATAAAAGCACCTATTGTTCTTTTTACATATTACAATCCTATTCTAAATTTAGGAATTAATAATTTTATTAGTGCTATTAGTAATGCAGGCATTAAAGGCCTTTTAGTACCAGATCTACCTTTAGAGGAGTCAGACTACATTATTTCTGTATGTAATTTATTTAACATTGAACTTATTTTATTACTAGCACCAACAAGTTCCTTAGAAAGAATTAGTAAAATAATTAAGCAAGCGCCAGGATGTATTTATTTAGTTAGTACAACTGGTGTAACTGGGCAAAAATCCGAACTAACATCACAATTAAAGGTATTAACACAAACACTTAAAAAAATGACAAATAAATCTATCATCCTTGGATTTGGTATTTCTACAACGGAACAAATTGAAGAAATTAAAGATTGGAATATTAACGGAATAGTTATAGGTAGTGCGTTTGTTACAAGACTATCTTCTAGTTTTCCTGCAGAAGGATTAAGCAAAATTAAAAATTTTTGCACAGTTGCGAAGAGCGCCATAATCTCTTAATTATAAAATCTTAATACCCCCAGGGGAATTCGAATCCCCGTTACCTCCGTGAAAGGGAGATGTCCTAGGCCTCTAGACGATGGGGGCAAATAGTTCTCATAAAGTAAAGATATCGAATTTTACACAAACTGTCAACTACCAAAATTAAATTCAGTCCAAAAGAAAGGGAATACTTAGTCGCTTTTTACCATTAAACGAGATCTAAGAATAGCATAAACAACGGTATGTTTTATATGTGTAATCATTTCAATAAATAAATTAAATGCTTCATTTTTATATTCTACTAAAGGATCCTGCTGACCATAACTTCTCCAGCCAATTGAGTCTCTGAGAGCACCCATCTTTTGTAGATGATCTTTCCATGCATTATCAATCTGTTGCAATAAATAGTATTTTTCTAACTGCCGAATTAAACCGGGCTTTATTTGTTCTAAATATGCCTCCCTTAAATCATAATTAATTCGAACTTGTTCTATTGTCCACTTTTTTAATTCTTCAGAATTAGAGCACAAGTCTTTAGATATAGAAAATGTATCTGTTGCATTTAATAGATATTTAATTTTTGTATTCAAATTTATAAACTTTTCATTATTTTCTTTCGATGTCAACCAAAAATCGACAATATCATCAATTGTACTTTCGGCATATTGTAGTACACAATCTCTAGGATATCCTGATTCTAATATTCTTCTTCTCTCTGCGTAAATTGCTTGGCGTTGGCTATTTAGAACTTGATCATATTCAAAAACCTGTTTGCGAGTATCGTAAAAATATGCCTCTACCTTTTTTTGAGCTGCTTCTAAACTTTTGCTTAGTAATGTTGATTCCATGGGCGTATCATTATCTACATTTAAAGCTTGCATCAAATCAGCAATTTTATTTCCTCCAAAGATTCTCAGTAAATTATCCTCAACACTCAAAAAAAATCGGGAGGATCCTGGATCACCTTGTCGCCCGGCTCTACCTCGAAGCTGATTATCAATTCTTCTGGATTCATGTCTTTCTGTGCCAATTACATGTAACCCACCTGCTTGCGTCACATATTTTTTTTCCTGGCTAAATATATTCTCATATTCTTGAAATATTATTTGATAAGCTGCGCGAAGCTGAATTTCAAATTTATTACTAATTGTAACTTGCTCACAAGCTATTGAAATTTTCTTTTCAAGTTCTAGAATAGAAAAATTTGAGTTCACTAGATCATCTTCTAGACTTGCTAAGATTTGATTAATAGAATTTTGGGTATTTAGAGATAACTGCTGCAATTTAAAATTTTTCTTGACGGAAGTTTTTTTCGTTAGTAAATCTATTAATATAGATTTTGCAATATAGCTAGCATTACCACCTAAAATAATATCCGTCCCCCTTCCAGCCATATTAGTTGCAATTGTAACAGAAGATTGTCTACCTGCTTGGGCTATAATATCAGACTCTTTTTCAACATTTTCTGGTTTCGCGTTTAGTAAGCTATGAGGTATTTTATACTGCGTTAGCAACTTAGAAAGTAATTCCGACTTTTCAACACTTGTGGTTCCTACTAAAGTAGGCCGACCAACACGATACATATCATAGCATTCATCAGCAATTGCTTCCCATTTACGATATTCATTACTATACACTAAATCTGGAAACTCTTTTCTTCTTAAAGGTTTATGAGTAGGTACACAGATAACTTCTAAATTATAAATCTTATCTAATTCAGACTCTTCTGTTTTAGCTGTACCCGTCATACCTGACAGCTTCGGATATAGTAAGAAAAAATTCTGATATGTTATTGATGCATAAGTTTGATTTTCTTGCTGTATAGGTACCTCTTCTTTAGCCTCTATTGCTTGATGAAGACCATCGCTCCATCTACGTCCTGACATAATTCTTCCAGTAAACTCATCTACAATAACAACTTGACTATCTCGAATAATATAATGCACATCTTTAATAAATAATTCTTTTGCTTTTATTGTATTCAAAATATACTGAACCCAAGGATTTTCAAGATCATAAAGATTATCAATGCCCAATTGATCTTCACAAAATAGGGTTCCTTTATCAGTTAAAATTACGTTTCGAGCTTTTTCATCAACTTCATAGTGTATATCTTTAACTAAAATCTTGCTGAGTAATTTAGTCTGAGAGTATTTTTCAATAGGAGCTTCTGATGGACCTGAAATTATTAAAGGAGTACGAGCTTCATCAATAAGTATAGAATCAACTTCATCAATAATACAGAAAGCAAACTGGTTTTGAACTATTTCTGATACGGATAAAACCATATTGTCTTTTAGATAATCAAAGCCTAATTCACTATTTGTTACATAAGTTACGTCACATTGATATGCAAGCTTTCTTTCTGCTTTTGGCAAATCTTGCTGAATTAAACCTACTGACAAACCTAAAAATTTATGAATTTGACCAACCCACTCAGAGTCTCTCCTTGCTAAATAGTCATTGACTGTAACAACATGAACTCCCTTTCCAGATAAAGCATTTAAGTAACCTGCCAATGTTGCAACTAAGGTTTTGCCTTCTCCTGTTTTCATCTCAGCTATTTTACCCTGGTGCAGGATAATAGCACCTATAATTTGAACATCAAATACTCTTAGGCCTAAAACTCTACGGCCAGCTTCTCTTACAACAGAAAAAGCTTCTGGTAAAATATCATCAAGAGTAGATCCTTTTCTTAGTTTATTTTTAAAATAATGAGTTTTATTGCATAATTCTTGGTCTGACAACTTCTCTATTTCTTGCTCCAATAAATTGATCCTGTTTATAATAGGCGTATAACTATTGATTTTTCTTTGGTTAGAGCTACTAAATAACAAATTGAACATATTTTTCGATTTCCCAATATACAAGACTTAAATACAAATTTAATTAGACTTTCTTAAAAATTTTCTAGAGAAGGGGAAAAAATTTCATAAATTATAGAAAGAGGTTTTCCTTTATGAAATAAAGTATAGTATCTTCCCCAAAAGGGGCCTTTTGATGCAAATAATTGTTCTAATTCAAATGAATAACCAAGGAATATCTCATGTATATCTCTATAAATATCTAATTCAGATTGGATAAAAAAGGCACCAATTGCTTGACTTGGATATTTATATATTGTTTCGTATTCTTCTATAGTCCACCACGAACTTGCCAATATTAGTTTTCTACTTATGCTTGTACCAATCCACACTTTACGATTAATGAAAGGTTTTGATATTGCCTGCTCTTTATCTTTACTATATACATATGTATATATGTGATCTATAGAAATAGTCTTATAAGTAAGAATTTGACAATGTCTAGTAAATGAACCGTCTCCTAGAAGGATTGGTTTCCAAATAGCCGGGATGCTGGTATTATTGTATATTTGATTTGGTAAAATAAATTTTGTTTTCCAACAAGATATAAAATTAAAAGTCATCTGTTAATCTAACTATATGAAGGAAATATTAGAGCTCTACACAAGTTTTGTTCAAATTTCTCGTTTCATATCTAGAATTAATAATAAGAGATTCTCCTGTCATTTCCAATGGTTTTTTGAAATCTAATATAGACAAAATCGTTGGAGCAATATCTGCTAAAGACCCATTTTTTCTAAATTCTACTTTGCCGCCGTGACCTGAGATTGTTTCTTGTTCACCTTCAATTAAGATGAATGGTACAAGGTTCGTAGTATGCGACGTACATGGAGTCCCTTCTTCAGTAAACATACATTCTGCATTACCATGATCAGCTGTAATTATTAATGTTCCCTGAGACTTACTAACTGCATCAAATAAAAGAGCAAGACAACTATCAACCATCTCTATAGAGCGGACTGTTTCTTTTAATTTTCCTGTGTGCCCTAACATATCCGCATTAGCGTAATTGATAACAATTAAAGAATAAATAGCTTTATTCACTGCGATTATACTTTTTTCGGTTACTAGCTTAGCAGACATATCTGGTGAAAGATCATATGTTGTCACAGAAGGACTAGATACTAACTCTCTATCTTCCCCCGGGAAAGGCTCTTCTGCTCCACCATTGAAAAAATATGTTACATGAGCATATTTCTCTGTTTCTGATACTCGAAATTGCTTTAAGCCATATTTAGAGATCACTTCCCCAAGAAAATTATTCAATATATTAGTAGGAAAAGCGACTGATGTATTTAAAGATGAATCATAATTAGTAAAAGTTAATACGTGCACGTTAGACAAAGGTTTTGTTGGGAAACATTGAAATGGTTGTTGAACAAAAGATTGAAGCAGTTGTCTCATTCTATCTGGTCGAAAATTAAAAAATATTAAAGAATCATTGTCTTTAATGGAACCAGCATTAATACGCGATGGAGGAATAAATTCGTCAGATATTCCTTTATTATAATAGTGATTAATTAAATCATTATAATCAACAGGCTGATTAATAATACTTGGATTATCATTGGTAAAAATGTTATATGCTGCCTGTGTTCTAGACCATCGAAAGTCACGATCCATTGCATAATATCTACCGCTAATAGTACTAATCATTGCAAATGGCTTTTGCTCAATATAATCTGCAACTAGCTTAACAAAAGATTTAGCAGAATTAGAATTTGTATCTCGTCCATCCGTAATCAGATGAATATAAAGATTTAACACTTTTTTGGATTCGGCTAAATCTATAAGGGCTAGTAAATGATCGATATGAGAGTGAACTCCTCCATTTGAACATAAGCCAATCAGATGAAGCGATGCATTATTTTGAAGTGCATGATCACAGGAATAATTTAACTGTAAATTATTAAAAAAACTTTTATCCTCTATTGAATTACCTATTTTAACTAATTCTTGTTGAATTACACGACCTCCACCAATTGTAGTATGGCCGACTTCAGAGTTTCCCATTTGCCCTTTAGGTAAACCAACTTCTTGCCCTGATGCAACTAAAAGTGTACTCGGGTAGGTTGCAAGCAAGCTATCAATAGTTGGCGTTTCTGCAATTTTTATTGCATTTCCTTGATGGCTATTACTATGACCCCACCCATCGAGAATAGCTAATACTACCGGGTGAACTATTTTTTTTTTCATCATTTCTAGAAGAAATATTATTTTATAATTGCAGAATCTTAGAAAATAATAACATTTTCTAAAAAATTATTGAAGTTTTGTACGGTTTATTTTCAGTAAAAGATAAAAGTTAATACTCAAATTACATGTATTCACATGTAATTTGAGTATTAATTAGCGTAACATTTTAGCAATTTAAGAAATTAGCTAAGCTTTTAGCTTAATGTATTAATAGCATAATCTAAATATACATTTGCTTCATTACCAATTTGGCCAGATAAACCATGGCTACCTTTGATATATTGTAAAGCTTCAACATACCAGCTTGGAGATAATTCAAAACTACGGTTAATTTCTTCAAGTCCTGCAACTAAATATTCATCCATTGGACCTGTTGCACCTACAACTAGACAGTATGTAACCATACGTAGGTAGTAACCAATATCTCTTGCACATTTTGCTTTACCAATTGCGCTAGATGCGTAAGTTGGACCAGGCATTTGAGTTACATAAGGAAATTTAGTATATACAGACTGAGCTGCTCCTGTAATTAGTCTTTGAGCATTATTAGTCAAAGAACGAGCTGCTCCTAAACTAGCTGCTGCTCTTTGGTAACGACCGTTAATAGCTTGCAATTCTCCGTTGCTTAAAAAACGACCTTGGCTATCAGCAGATGCAATTGCTTCAGTAATTGGAGTCTTCATAAAAGGAATACCTCAAAAAAAATTAAAAATGGTACTAAACTAAAAAATAAAGCTGTTTAAGACTAAACAACAGATACAGCAGCTCGGTCAAAATAGCTACCAAGTTCTGCAACAAGTGCACTACAATCTCCTTGAGGAGTACCAGTTAAATCATTAGCTAATGCCACAGAAGCTTCTTTCATTTTTTGTACTGCTACTGATACAGAAGAACCAGGCGTGCCTAAAGCTTGGTAAGTTTCTCTTAATCCATTTAAGCATCTATCATCTAATACACTAGAATCACCTGCAATCATAGCATAACTAACATATCGTAGAACAATTTCCATATCTCTTAGACAAGCAGCCATACGTCTACTAGTATACGCATTTCCACCAGGCTGAATTAGTTGAGGTTGCTCTGCAAATAGAGCTCTTGCAGAGTTTGTAACAATTGCAGAAGCATTAGAGTTAATCTTATTTACAACATCAAGACGTTTATTTCCTTCTGCAACCATACTGGATAGTGCATCTAGTTGTGTGTTACTTAAAAATTCTCCTCTTGCGTCTGCTTGAGCTACAACTTTTGCGAATGCATCTAGCATAAATTCTATCTCCTTAATTTAGATTCATAACTTTTTATATTAAGTTATGAATTCTAGTTGTGTTTGAAATACCGAAATTCTAAAAGTTTAGATTAACCTGTAGATATTTCTTCTATAAATATATATACAATCTATTTAATAGTTTTATTTTAAAAGATATTAAGATGTATCTTCACTATACTTGTCTGACTTTAATCGCTAATGATTTCAGGTTGAGTAATTTCATCTACCATTTCAAGAATTGCTCTAATAACAGGCTTAATTTGAGGGTCATCGATAATATCAACATCTTCATATTTTCTTCTTTTAGCTCTATTGGCAACTTGAACAGTTATTTTATATCGATTTGTTGTAGCCTCTAGGAGCTCTTCTGTTTTGTAAATTATATCACTGGAATTAAGAAAGTTATGATGATTCATAATAAAGCCTATAGAAAATATATAAATAGAATTACCAATTAATACTGCCAGGACATTTTAAATGATATAATAACACTTGTCGTTGTATAGATAATATATAATAAATAGTATTATGTAATCTCAATGTAAATACAATCCGAACAATGATTTTATAAGAGAAAAAAAACAAATCTTAGTAAGCATAATGTTGATATCAAACAAATATGTAGCGTCCACTTATTATTTAATAAAATTCTTTATCTAGATTATTGAAAAATATTATGTTTAATCAAAAAATTGTAGAACAAGCATCTAGAAAGCTTACCAGTAAGCTTTCTAACTCTTCTGGCTTAATTTCTATTGAAAAAGAGAGAGATGCTTGTGGCGTAGGTTTTATCGCAGATGTCAATAATATTGCAAATCATAAAATTGTGGTGCAAGCTTTAGAAGCGCTAACTTGCATGGAGCATCGAGGGGCATGCAGCGCAGATAGAGACTCTGGAGATGGGGCAGGGATAACTACAGCTATTCCCTGGAAGCTATTTCAAAAGAGTCTTAACAATAAGGGAATAAACATTCAGCAAGATGAAAGTATTGGTGTTGGGATGTTATTTCTACCAGTTAATAAATTAGAAGAATCCAGAAAAATAATTGAAAATGTTTTAAAAGAAGAAAATTTAGAACTGGTAAGCTGGAGAGTAGTTCCAACTGTTGACGAAGTTCTTGGACAGCAAGCTTATTTAAATAAGCCCCACGTTGAGCAAATATTTTGTAAATCTTCGAGTTTATCTAAAGACGAGCTAGAAAAACAGCTATTCTTAGTAAGAAAAAAAATTGAGAAATATATTGGTATTAACGCTAAAGAATGGGCACATGAATTTTACGTCTGCTCATTATCGTGTTACACGATTGTATATAAAGGAATGATGAGGTCTGCCGTCTTAGGACAATTTTATCAAGATCTATACCATTCAGAGTATACTAGCTCATTTGCTATTTATCATCGTCGATTTAGCACAAATACCATGCCAAAATGGCCTCTTGCACAACCCATGAGGTTTATATCACATAATGGCGAAATTAATACTCTACTTGGAAATTTAAACTGGATGAAATCCAGAGAACCTCTACTGCAGAGTAAAGTATGGAAAAATAGGATTGATGAATTAAAGCCAATAACTAACAAGGATAACAGTGATTCAGCTAATTTAGATGCAGCTGTAGAATTACTGATTGCTTCAGGTAGAAGTGCGGAAGAAGCGTTAATGATTTTAGTACCTGAGGCTTTTCAAAATCAACCGGAGTTCAATAAGAATCCGGAGATTTCCGATTTTTATGAATACTATAGCGGATTACAAGAGCCTTGGGATGGTCCAGCTTTAGTCGTATTTACAAATGGGAAGGTGATTGGTGCAACACTAGACAGAAATGGATTAAGACCTGCTAGATACGTCATTACTAATGATAATCTTGTTATTGTTTCTTCTGAAAGTGGCGTAGTTCAAGTTGAACCTACCAATATTAAATCAAAAGGACGACTAGGGCCTGGACAAATGATATCTGTAGATATTATTTCACACAGAATCTTAAATAACAAAGAAATCAAAATTTCTGTCGCTAATAAAATCCCATATGGGAAATTACTTAAGGAGTCTAGACAGATACTGGAACATCAAGCTTTTTTGTCAGATCAAAAATTTGACAGTAAGAAATTGATGCAATTGCAAACTGCTTTTGGTTATACGAATGAAGACGTAGAGCTTGTTATTGAGCATATGGCTAGCCAAGGCAAGGAGCCTACTTTTTGCATGGGAGATGATATTCCATTGGCAATATTATCAGAGAAGTCTCATATTCTATATGATTACTTCAAGCAAAGATTTGCTCAGGTAACAAATCCAGCTATAGATCCATTACGTGAAAGTTTAGTCATGTCATTAGCAATTCAGATTGGACATAAAAGTAATTTATTAGATGATCAACCTGTTCTAGCTAAACATATTAAGTTAGATTCTCCAATTATTAATGAAAAGGAACTTAATGCAATTGTTGAATCAAAGTTATCTTGTGCTCATATTAATACTATTTTTGAAGTAGAAAAAGGACCTTATGATTTTAAGAAACAAATTGAGAAATTATGTGAAAATGCAAGCCAAGCAATTCTATCTGGTAACAAGATTTTAATTTTAAGTGATAAAAATGATATTCTGGATCCAGAAAAAGTCTCAATTCCACCTCTGCTAGCTGTAGGAGCAGTACATCATCACTTAATTAACAAAGGACTAAGGCAAGAAGCCTCTATTATAGTAGAAACAGCGCAATGCTGGAGCACCCATCATTTTGCTTGTTTAATAGGTTACGGAGCTAGCGCTATTTGCCCATACTTAGCATTCGAAACTACTAGACATTGGTGGTCAAATCCAAAAACAAAAATGCTAATGTCTAAAGGCAGACTTCCAGCTTGCAATATCCAAGAAGCTCAAGTAAATTATAAAAAAGCTGTAGAAGCTGGTCTCTTAAAAATACTATCTAAGATGGGTATATCTTTATTGTCAAGCTATCATGGAGCACAAATTTTTGAGATTCTGGGTTTAGGTTCAGAAGTTGTCAACTTTGCGTTTAAAGGTACAACTTCTCAAATTGGTGGCCTAAGCATGGCCGAACTAGGACAAGAAACTGTGAATATCCATTCTCAAGCTTTCTCTGAAGCTAAGACTAAAAAACTAGCTAATTATGGATTTGTTCAGTATAGACCTGGCGGCGAGTATCATGTTAATAACCCCGAAATGTCTAAAGCATTACACCAAGCAGTTCGAGGTTATAATCCAGAATATTATAATAACTATCAAAGCTTACTGCAAAATAGGCCACCGACAGCTTTAAGAGATTTACTAAAACTACAGAGTAGCAGAGAACCTATTTCTATCAACGAAGTTGAAAGTATAGAAAGTATATTACAAAAGTTTTGTACTGGGGGAATGTCATTAGGAGCTTTATCCAGAGAAACTCACGAAACTTTAGCAATTGCTATGAATCGTATTGGAGGTAAATCGAATTCAGGAGAAGGTGGAGAAGACCCGATTCGGTTTAAAGTATTAAACGATGTTAATGAATCAGGTAATTCAAACTTATTACCTCATTTAAAGGGCTTAAAAAATGGTGATACAGCAAGTTCGGCAATTAAGCAAATTGCTTCAGGACGTTTTGGTGTTACACCAGAATACTTAATGAATGCTAAACAGTTGGAAATTAAGATAGCACAAGGAGCAAAACCTGGTGAAGGAGGACAACTGCCAGGCAAGAAAATTAGTCCATATATTGCAACATTGCGTAAATGTAAACCTGGAGTCCCATTAATTTCTCCTCCACCTCACCATGATATTTACTCTATTGAAGATTTATCACAATTAATTTTTGATTTACATCAAATTAATCCTGCTGCAAAGATTTCTGTGAAACTAGTTTCAGAAATTGGTATAGGTACAATTGCGGCTGGGGTAGCTAAAGGTAATGCGGATATTATTCAAATATCTGGTCATGATGGTGGAACTGGAGCATCGCCGTTAAGCTCTATTAAACATGCAGGATCTCCTTGGGAACTCGGGTTAAGTGAAGTACATCAGCTATTATCAGAAAACCAACTCAGGGATCGAGTAACTCTGAGAGTAGATGGTGGTCTGAGAACCGGATCTGATATAGTTTTAGCAGCCATTATGGGTGCCGAAGAATTTGGCTTTGGGACAGTAGCAATGATAGCTACTGGCTGCATTATGGCAAGAATTTGCCATACTAATAAATGCCCAGTAGGTGTTGCAACACAAAGGGAAGAGCTACGAGCTAGATTCTCAGGTGTCCCACAAGCTTTAGTCAACTTTTTTCTATTCATAGGTAATGAAGTTAGAGAAATTCTAGCAAGCCTTGGATATAGAAGTCTCGATGAGATCACTGGTCAGAATCATTTATTAATAAAAAATACAGATATTAAATTAGCAAAAACTACGGGTATTGAATTAAATTCTTTAATTAATATCTCTAATCATACATGGACTAAATTTAATTCTGTACATAGTAATGGTCCTGTTATGGATGACGATATTCTAGCAATATCAGAAATCAGTAATGCTATTAAATTAGAAAATGAGGTCTCTAAACATTTCAAAATTGCTAATACAAATAGAACAGTTGGGACAAGACTATCTGGTGTTATTGCTCAAAGGTATGGAAATGAGGGATTTAAGGGACAGATTAAATTAAACTTCTATGGTTCTGCTGGACAAAGCTTTGGTGCCTTCTTAGCTTCAGGAGTTAATTTGAAGTTAATGGGGGAAGCTAATGATTATGTTGGTAAAGGAATGAATGGAGGCAGTATTGTTATAGTGCCTCCTGCTGGTACTGCATACGAAGATAATAACCAGGTAATTATAGGTAATACATGTTTATATGGCGCAACTGGTGGTTATTTATTTGCTCAAGGTCAGGCTGGTGAACGCTTTGCTGTAAGGAATTCTTTAGCTCAAAGTGTTGTTGAAGGGGTTGGCGATCATGCCTGTGAATATATGACTGGAGGTACTATTGTGGTTATTGGCAAAGCCGGCAGAAATGTTGGAGCTGGAATGACAGGAGGGCTAGCCTATTTTCTAGATGAAGATAAGAACTTTATTGAAAGGGTCAACTCCGAAATTGTAAAAGTTCAAAGAATAATTACTACAGCAGGAGAACAACAATTAAAAAATCTTATTGAAAATCATGCTGCTAAAACAGGAAGCTTAAAGGCTCATACTATCTTAGAAAATTGGAATTTATATTTACCACAATTTTGGCAAGTAGTTCCACCTTCTGAAGCTAATATTAAAGAAACTAATCCTGCTTATTCAAATAGTACAATTGCCGCTTATTAAATAGAAAGACTTTATTGATAACTGTTAATTTGCGATCTAAAAGTTATTATTCATAGTTATATTATATTAGCTAGTTTAAGCAGTACTAAATCCTATTTAATCAAACTAAAAAATCCCCAAACATTAAACTAAAATTGGAGTTTTATTATTATGGCTCATAGTGTTAAAGTATACGATACATGTATCGGTTGTACTCAATGTGTTAGAGCATGTCCTTGCGATGTATTAGAGATGGTACCTTGGGATGGCTGTAAAGCTAAGCAAATTGCCTCTGCACCAAGAACCGAAGATTGTATAGGCTGCAAAAGATGCGAAACAGCATGCCCTACAGACTTTTTAAGTGTAAGAGTTTATCTTGGAGCGGAAACTACTCGTAGCATGGGTCTTGCTTATTAAATGGTAGATAAAACAAAATCCTAAAAAAATAATATAGTTCCAAAGATCAGTTCTTCACAAATTGTTCTTTGGAATTATTAACTATAACTAAATTAAGCTTATTTATGACAATTTCTTCGAAAATATCATCTGATTTTAATAACAAAATAGCCCTTAAAGTTATCACTGGTTTAAATAATTTTAATATAAAACAAATTAAGCAAATGGCATTAGCATCAGAGATAGCTAAAGCAACATATTTAGACATCGCTGCAGACATTAATATTGTTAAAGAATTAGAATCTATAAGTACAATACCGATATGCGTTTCTGCGGTGGCATCCAAAAAATTGCAAAAGTGCCAGCAAGCTGGAGTAAATATATTCGAGGTTGGAAATTACGATTGTTTTTACGAAGAAGGACGACTATTTAGCTCTAGAGAGATTCTAGAAATTAGCAAAAAGGCAAAACATTTACTACAAAATACAACATTATGCGTTACTGTACCTCATATTTTAGAAATAGAGGAACAAATCAAATTAGCACATGATTTACAAAAAATTGGAATAGACATCATTCAAACAGAAGGCAAAAGTTCTCATTTTTTTAAAACGGGTCATTTATCGGGAATGATTCAAAAATCTGCTTCTACATTTTCATCTACCTATGCTATTTCTAGGAAAGTTAATCTTCCTACTATTTCTGCTTCAGGAATATCTTCGTTAACCAGTCCAATTGCTTTTCTCTATGGGGCATCAGGTATAGGAGTAGGAACTAATATTAAACGTCTGAAGAAAATATCATCTATGATCATATATATATATGAGATTAAAACAGCTATCAAATGTAACAACAGTATAAAATACAATATTGACCATTCTATTCAATCTTCCAAAATAACTCGTCAATTAATTTTTTATTAATTTATTTGAGCTATTTTCAAAATTAAATCAATCTACCTTTGCTTAAATTATAGATATATATAATAAATATGAGCCTAATTTAAGTTCTATGAAAAGCCAGTATAAAAATACAAAGAAAGAATTATTAGGCGCCTGTTTTTTAGGGATTATAACATTATTCTCGATTAGCGTGTGGAATATTATTAATAAGGCTAGTAAAAATAGAAGTTATAAAGCATTTATTGAATTTGATAGTTCTTATGGAATTCAAGAAGGTACATCTGTTAGGTTAAGAGGCCTGCCTATTGGGAAAGTTATAGGTATTAGTCAATCTTACAATAGTATTTTAACAAGTATTGAAATTCAATCTTGTAACACGATTATACCAAAAAAATCATTAATTGAAACTAATCAGACTGGGCTTTTAAACGACACTATCATTGATATAATTCCGTTAAATATTTTAAACCAAGAATATTCTTCGTTAAAAGAAGGACCATTGTCCAAAACTTGTGATAACAGTCAAATTATATGTCATTTAAATTATGTAAAAGGGGAAAGAGGGCTCAACTATGATGACTTGATAAGAGCCACTACTAGAATCTCTCAAAGGTTCGATGATCCTAAACTGTTTTACAGCCTATATTACTTAATAGGAAATATGATTAAACTATCTAACAATTTAGCAGATTTTACGGAACATATAGCATATATTAGCAATTTTTTTAGAATACAGTTAGAAGATTTGACACAATAATAAATAAACATCCAAAAAATTTTATGATTACTAGTAATCGCAAATCCATAATTCCTGATTTCATGAGACCTGTTGCTGAATTGGAAGGTCAAGTTGAGGAATTGAAACGCTTAGCTCCTAAAAATGATCAGATCATTGAGAATAAAATCAATCGATTCCAAAATCAATTACTCAAACTTCAAAAAGAAATTTTCAGTAGTTTAACACCTCTTCAAAGGTTAAATTTAGTTAGGCAATCAGAAAGGCCTACAACTCTAGATTATATCCCGAATATTTTAGATGAATGGATTGAATTACATGGTGATAGAGGTGGGGCTGACGATCCTGCATTAGTAGGAGGAATAGGAAAAATTAATGGACGCAGTATTGTATTCATTGGCCATCAAAGAGGTAAGGGAACAAAAGACAATGTTGCAAGAAATTTCGGAATGCCTGCTCCAGGGGGTTATAGAAAGGCTTTAAGACTTATGCAGCATGCTAATAGATTCGGTATGCCCATTTTAACATTTATTGATACACCTGGGGCTTGGGCTGGACTGAAAGCAGAAGAGCTAGGACAGGGTGAAGCTATTGCTGTCAATTTACGAGATATGTTTTCTTTTAAGGTACCAATAATTTGCACTATCATAGGTGAAGGTGGTTCAGGTGGAGCGTTAGGAATAGGTATTGGAGATATTATACTTATGCTAGAATATGCAGTATATACAGTCGCAACTCCAGAAGCTTGTGCTGCAATTTTATGGAAGAATAGCAAAGAATCTCTTGCAGCTGCAGAAGCATTAAAAATCACATCTCATGATCTAAAAGTCATGGGAATAGTAGACGAAATACTTAAAGAACCAATTGGTGGTGCACAGGCTGATCATCAATCTGCATCTCAATATTTAAAAAAAGAACTGGTGAAACAATTAAATGTTTTGTCAAAACTAGATAGCAGTAAATTAAAATCTCAAAGATACGAAAAATTCCGAAAGATGGGCGCTTTTTATGAAATTTAGAGATATACCAAGATAGTGCTTTAATCTTTCATTCAGAATAAAGCACTATCTTTATAGTTTATATAATATACTAAGAAATTAAGCCAACATTACTTAAACCAAGAATTGAGGCTGCACCAATAACATGTCCAAGACTAGTTGTAGCTAGCAGTTCTGGTAACCCGAATCCTTCAACACCTGAAACAGGGATAGATGGCCCCAAACCTCTAACCTTAATTGCATATCTACCTGCCACAATGGATAATAAATTACATGTAATCATGACCATTGCTACTTGAGTGGACCAAGAAGATGTATGAGGAACAGCTGATAACATAAATAAGATATTCATAAAAAATGATAGTTTTAAAATATAAAAAAATATAGAGTATTTGCTTTGTATTGTAGACGACTATAATACAGTATTCAACTTGAATATAATAAGAATTAGCCTTATCTTAAATGAAACAAATTGACGATTTAAAAAGACGAATTACGCAAGCCAGCCATAGCTATGTAATCCTTTCCCTAAAAAGTTCACTCCTAAATAACAAATCCAAACAACAAGAAAACCAATAGAAGCTAAAATAGCTGGTTTTTTTCCTTGCCAAGCTTTAGTTATTCTAGAATGCAAGTATGCTGCAAAGATCAACCAAGTGATTAATGCCCAAGTCTCTTTCGGGTCCCAACTCCAATAAGATCCCCAAGCTTCATTTGCCCAGACAGCCCCAGCAATTATTCCTATTGTCAAGAGAGGAAAGCCTAATCCTATTGTTCTATAGCTTAGATTGTCAATACTCTCTAATAAATTCATTCTAGTACTATTAATTAATATACTAGACTGCTCTTGAACTATTCTAGATTGATTAGAAAATACTAAAGAAGGATTAGAGTCAACCGACTTAACCCTATAAGAGCCTGTTCCAACAGAGCTGCCTTTGAGATTAATATCTTTACCTTTTGTAATAATTAAAAACAGAATAGATAATAATGAGCCTACAATTAAAATTGAGTAACTTATCATCATAATACTGACATGCATCATTAACCAATTGGATTTTAAAGCTGGTACTAATGGTGATGATTTTTGCATTTCAATTGGAAGTACGAGGCTAGCAAATGCAGTAACAAACATTGCGACTGGAATTGCTACAGCACCAATAAGTCTGCTTTTTGTTTTTCTTTCAATAAATAAATGAATAAATGTTAATCCCCAGGCTAAGAATAATAGAGATTCATATAAATTACTTAAAGGAAAATACCCATTAGCAAACCATCTAGAAGAAAGTGTCAGTGCAAGCGCAATATTAACCAACAACGTCGTAAAAGTTGCTAATTTATTTAGACCGGAAATCCCTGGAAAAGCTAAGCTTGACCAGTAAACTAACATCGCAGTAAGCAAGCCACCGAATGCAAAATTCACTGAAGAATTTTGCATTATTTCTAAATTCATTTTTAACTCCGATACTTATTTTAAATGGTAAAATTAAGTATACAACTATATTTGGAATGAATATCAATATAAGTAAAAAAAAAGCAAGCAACTATAATTGCTTGCTTTTTTTTTACTTACTAAAATAATTTAGTACATTAGCATAGGGAATTGATAATGTAATCTAAGTTACCAGCATACTCAACACCAGCTTGGGCAGACATGTCACGTGGAACACACAGTCTGTCGCGAGCAAATGCGAAGGAGGCTACATAAGCAGAAGTAGGAAGGTTTAGAGTACGGTAAACTTCACGAGCACCAGCAATGCCCCATTCGTCTACTGGACCAGTACCACCAACAACTAAACAGTAGTTAACTAGACGCATGTAATGATCTACATCTCTATAGCATTTGTTTACTTTTTCTTGACTATCACCAGCTTCACCTGGATTTTTCAAGTAAGAATATTTAGCAAAACAAGCATCACCTGCTTCTTTAACAACTGCTTCATGGTTGCTAGCTAATTTTTCAGCTGCCTCTAATCTAGCTGCTGCACGTTGAATGTTACCTTGAACAGATTCAAGATCGGAACTGGACGGGAAACGACCAGCAGCATCTGCTGCACTAATCGTAGTAGTAATAACTGATTTCATGTTTTTCTCCTAAATGGATTAAGTACTTTTATAAAATACTTTTAAAACTTACAATTTGGAATTATTCCAAACTTTTAGCTAATAGCTGCTGCTACTCTATCGCAATAGCTAGCTACTTCAGAAGCTAGAGCGGAGCAATCACCATCTGCTGTTGCCATTTTGCGTTGGGAAGCAGTATTAGTAATGAATGCAACTGCAGATGCTTTCATTATGCTAACAGCTCTAACAGAAGAGTTAGTAGGTACACCTAAAGCAATATAAGTTTCTTTTAGGCCGTTAAGACAACGATCTTCAAGTACGGAAGGATCTCCAGCAAGAAGAGCATAGGAAACGTAACGTAAAATGATTTCACCATCACGTAGGCAAGCAGCCATACGACGATTAGTATAGCAGTTTCCACCAGGTGCAATTAGACCAGGGTTTTCACAAATCATACCAGAAACAGCATCAGAAACGATGCAGCTAGCGTTGGAAACAATAGCGTTAACGGAATCTAAACGTTTGTTACCATCTGCGATGAATTTTTTTAGAGCTTTTAGATCACTACCGCCTACATAAGCAGCTTTAGCGTCGGAATTTACGACAACTCTGGAAAATGCGTCAAGCATTGAACTCTCCCTATTATAATGAAGGACTTCACTGTTTCGGATGTCAAGCTATTTGACAAGCCGATGTATTAGTATCGAAAGTACAATATAAAATATATTAAGACAGAAATAACTAACAAAGTAATAATCTGTAATATTTACTGACTAAAGTGAGAATTTTTTACTACGTATTTAATAATATTATCCTTTAACATCATTGTTTTTAATGTTTCGATAAGAAGATTTTGGGCTTGCTGAAGATTTAGCGGCTCAATTTTTTGTTTATATAAAACTAATTCAAATTCTTGTTCGAGACTTAATTGATTAGAAATATCCATAATTTATATAATCTTTATAGTTATTTTAAAAATAAACACTAATTAAGAATTGATATTGATAAATAATAAGATAGTATTAAAATACCAAAAATTATAGAACATAAAAATTCTTTTTTTGTTATGAAGTACATTTTCGTAGTATACTTTTTTTTGCATAGCTACACAAAATTATTAGTTGTGAGCTAGTCTATCTATATTATTAATAAAATACGATTTAGAGAAACCTTAGTCTTTAAGCAATCTTATAAAAACGTATTCGTATATCCTATAAATATCATACCTTATAATAAGGTAAAGACGTAATTCCGGAGACTTAATATGTCTATTCCATTACTCAACTATTCACTATCTACACAGAACCAACGCGTAGATGGCTATGAGGTATCACCGGGCGAAGAACAACCGAGAGCTTATACCACAGATAATCTACCTAGCGCAGTAGAAATGGATGAAGTAATTTGGGCTGCTTATCGACAAATTTTCAGCGAGCATCAAATTTTGAACAGTACCTCTGCACCATATTTAGAATCACAATTACGCTTTAATCAAATTAAAGTTAAAGATTTTATTAAAGGGTTAATTTTATCAGACTCTTTCCGGAAGTTAAACTACGATGTGAATAACAATTATAGATTTGTTGAAATCTGTGTACAAAGGATATTAGGTCGTGACGTTTACAACGAAAGAGAAAAATTAGCATGGTCAGTTGTCATTGCTTCTAAAGGTTTAGAGAGTTTCATCAATATGCTACTAGAAAGTGATGAATATGAAGAAAACTTTGGCGATTCTATTGTCCCTTATCAAAGAAGAAGAATAATAGCTCAACGCAGTAAAGGGGAAATGCCTTTTAACTTAAAAACTCCAAGATATGGAGCAGACTTTAAAGAAAAATTTGGTATGCCACAATTTATTTGGCAAGGACCTGTTCGTCAATTTAGACCTCAAGAACAAAGACCAAAAGCTGGAGATCCAGCTTTATTCTTAGGAATGGTCAATGATCTTGCTAGTATTTAAATAAGAAATAATTAATTAGATATAAGTAAAGTCCACTTAATATTAATGAGCTTTATTTGTATCTTTTGCTTTTTTAGCTATAACAACATATACAATCCATTATTTCTGATAATGTGATATAATAGTTGAGTATAGCTATAATCCTCAGTAGCTCAGTGGTAGAGCAATCGGCTGTTAACCGATTGGTCGTAGGTTCAAGTCCTACCTGGGGAGCTTCAATTCATACAAAATTTTTCATATAAAATTCTTACAAATGGCGTTTGATCTTCTTTTATATAAAGGGCAACATGTAATTAATAATATCACCCTTTATCAATTAAAATATCTTAATACAACTAGTTCTAGTTTTATTTTTCTTTCTGGGTTGTTTACTAGCTTTAGTCCTTGTTTAATTTCGATTCTTCCTATTTGTATTCTATACATTGGTGGAGAGAATGAAAAGCTAAATCCAATCAATAGGTTAAGAAATTTATTTTTATTTTGCTTGGGTACTATCTCTAGCTTTACAGCTTTAGGTATAATAGCAACCATCATAACAAAAACTTATTCAAAATTTTTTAATGGTATACCTATAATTTCGGCATTAATCATAATATATATGGGATTTAGTTTACTAAATATTGTACCTTTGAATACTAAAGGCTTAAATACAAACATTAATAATACCAATCAAAGTATAAAAATGTATTTGAGTGGCTTAGGAATTGGAATAGCAATTTCTTCGTGTAGTACACCTATTTTTGTTACCTTATTAGTTTGGATTAGTGCTAGTCAAAAATTCTTTATTGGATTAATTTTTATATTGATTTATAGTATAGGATATATTTTTCCTATTATTATAGGTGTCATATTTTCTTCTAAGTTTCTAAGAATTACATCTAATCCCTTCTGGGGCAAATTATGGGCTCCATTTAGCGCTACACTCTTACTAAGTGCAGGAACTTTTTCATTGTTTTCAAGTATTTTCAAAATACAATAATTATTGAATAGCTTTTTGTATAGCATAGTGCCAAACATTTGCAAAAAAAAAGATCAAATGTTAATTTTCATAGAATTAGCTAACAAAGAAAAAATACAAATATATTTTAACCTCTGACAAAATTTAATAAACTAATTATCTACGTATATATAAAATATATACAATTATTTTATTAAATTATAGAGGAAGCAAGTAATAAAATTGTTACTAGTCATATCTTTTTTTAAAAAAATAAGATATCAGGATAGTTAAGAGAAATAGGAGTTTTTACCAAGATTATAAATAAAATGCAATTAAATTTGAAATTCAAAAAAAAGGATATTCGCTGGTATCTATTGAAACTATTTAGTAATTTACAGTTTTCAATAATACTTTTATTAGTTATTGCAAGTTTCAGTATTATAGGCACTATTATTGAACAAGACAAAGACCTGGACTTCTACAAAACTCACTATAGTTTTTCCAATGAACACATTACTCTTGTAAACTGGAAAAATATAGAATTATTAGGCTTAAACCATATTTATACAACTTGGTGGTTTTTAACATTATTAGTTATTTTTAGTCTTAGCCTCTTTATTTGTAGTTTATCAAGGCAAATACCCGCTTTACAAAATGCAAGGCGATGGTATTTTTATAAAAACCCAAATCAATTTAAGAAATTCACGGGGAATCAAGAAATTTACAAAACTCAGTTAAATTTAGTAGCATCATGTCTTCAAAAATTTAATTATCATATATTCCAACAAGGAAAATCTATTTATGGATATAAAGGATTATTAGGTAGACTAGCTCCTATTTTTGTACACGGGAGTATTATTTTACTTCTTATTGGTTCAGTTTTAGGTCTAGTTAGTGGTTTCAATACACAAGAAATGGTACCTTCTGGCGAATTATTTCGCTTACAGAACATTATTGCTTCAGGTAAATTAAGCTATATCCCTCAAAATTTTTCTGCAAGAGTCAACAGTTTTACAATAGAATATAATAAAGATAATTCTATAAGTCAATTTTTTTCCGAGATATCTATATTAAATACAGAAGGCGAAGAATTAAAACGTTCAACAATTTATGTAAATTCTCCATTGCAATTTAAAGGCTTGACAATTTATCAAACAGATTGGGAACTTATTGCGATTAGAATTACAATCAATAACATTGACACCGTACAAATTCCATTAAGGGAAGTTATATTACCTAATAATAATAAAATCTGGGTTGGATTAATTTTCCAAGATCAGGATAATCAAATCTCTATTGTACTACAAGATTTTCAAAAAACAGCAACATTATATAATAAAAACGGGGAGAAACTGATGTCTATAAATATAGGCGACAGTTATGTTATTAATAATAATGATATTAGATTTTTAAATATTATACCGAGTACTGGTCTGCAAATTAAAAGCGATCCTGGGATACCACTTGTCTATACCAGCTTCTTTTTTCTCATAACTAGTGTTAGTGTCAGTTATATTTCTTATTCTCAAATATGGATTATAGAAAAAAAACAGCATTTTTATATAGGTGGGGTCACGAATAGAGCTCAACTAACATTTGAAGAAGAACTATTAAAAATATCTAAAATAAGCTCGGAAGTATAAAAACTACTTTAATTGCTATCTAAAAAATTTTTTAAAAGTTGCTGACCATATACTGTCCATAAACTTTCTGGATGAAATTGGATGCCTCTCAACATTTTATATGTTTTATGACGACAAGCCATTATAATATTATTGTTTGTCCAAGCTGTTATCTCTAGACTAACAGGAAAATTTATTCTGTCAATCATTAGACTGTGATATCTAGTTGCAATAAATGGATTAGGCAAATTCATAAACAAATCCTCTTGATTATGATATATTTCAGAAGTTTTACCATGCATAATTTGAGGTACTTTAATAATACAACCTCCATTGATATAACCAATGCTCTGATGACCTAAACAGACACCTAATATAGGTATATGTTCTGCAAATGCGGAAATAACGTCTAAAGATATACCAGATTCAGTTGGTTTACCTGGCCCTGGCGATATTATTATTTTTGTAGGGCTTAATTTTTTTATTTTTATAAGATCAATTTCATCATTGCGACAAACTAAAACATTATATCCTAACTCTCCAACACATTGTGCTAAATTATACGTGAAACTATCGTAGTTATCAATTATTAAAATCAAGTCTTTTATTCCTGCAATATATTATTTAGATATGCCTAACATAGGAGAACTAGGTTCTGCTCTTTCATTTATTGGCATTCTTCCTGCCATATAAGTTAATCTACCAGATTCTACTGCAAGACTCATAGCTCGAGCCATTGTTGGAGAATTCTTTGCTCGAGCTATTGCAGTATTAACTAGTACTGCAGCAGCTCCCATTTCCATTACTTTATTTGCTTCACTTGGGGTACCAATTCCTGCATCTATAATAACAGGAATTTTTGCATTTTCTATAATAATTTCTAAATTAAGAAGGTTTTTTAAGCCTTGGCCAGAGCCAATTGGGGATGCTAGTGGCATAACTGTAGCACAACCAATATTTTCAAGCTGTTTTGCTAACACAGGATCTGCACCAATATAAGGCATGACCACAAAATTTTTGTTTACTAAGTATTCAGCTGCTTTTAATGTACCTATTGGATCAGGTAATAAATAACGAGAATCTGGTATAACTTCTAATTTAATGAAATTGTTATCAAATTGACCTAATTTTTTGACTATTTCTCTACCTAAAGAAGCTATACGAACTGCTTCTTCTGCACTTTCACATCCAGCTGTATTTGGTAAAATCCAGAGTTTAGACCAGTCTAAACCATCGATCAGGTTACTTCTACCTAAGTTTTTAGTATTTTGAGCCCTTCTAATAGCAACTGTAACTATATCTGCACAACTAGCATCAATACTTTCAATTGCATCTTTTAAGTTCTTATATTTACCAGTTCCTACCATTAATCTAGAACTAAAAGTTTTGCCACCTATTTTTAGTTGATCTAATTCTTCATTTGCAAAATGTGGTAAACTAAATGATTGTTTCATTATTATTAATCCTATATACTTTTAATAAGAACTATTTTAAGATTTGGTAAGTTTTTTAATAGAATACAGCAATTACAGCTTATTAAATTAAATAGAGTTTACTTTTATAAAAAAATTTAATCTTAATCACTCAGAAAAACAACTTATCCGAAAATTATTTAAATACTTTTCGAATACAACATTTATAAAAATGTACTATTCATTTAAATTTTCATGATCAGACTATTTACACTTGGAATAATCACTATATTTCTAATAATGATTGCGGGATTAGCTCTTCAAAGAGCCTATCAATATATTAAACTAAATAAAAATATTAATAATACTGAAAGTAAGACTCGGCTTAGTATTCGCTTAGTATCCATTATTCCTTATTATTTGCCACTTTTTGAAGGACTCCAAAACTTTGGTCAATATGTTTTGCCTGATTATCCAGTTGCAGCAATACCTTTATACAAAAAAATTTTACTTCCTATGTTAATCTTTTATATGAATCATGCAATATTAGGCTTAGTAACTTTTTTTGCACTGTATTATGTATTAGTAAGGAATAAAAGTCCTATTCCTGTACATCAGTTAGTTCGTTTTAATTCAATGCAATCCATCTTACTTTTTTTGGTTGGTTCTCTATTTGGAGCTATTTTTCGGGCTTTCCCCATAGAATTCAGAATTAGTTTTATTGGATTAATGGTTTGCAATATGATGTTCTGGTTTGTTCTATCTACTATTACATATTCAATAGTAAAAGCAGTACAAGGAAAATATTCTAATATCCCTGTAATATCTGAGGCTGTAAGAATTCAAATTAGTGGATATAGTACATAAACAATTACATAAACAATAAGGATAACATATGCTACAAACAGAAAATAATCAAGGGATACAACTCAATCGCTACGAAACTGTCTATCTATTGAAATCAGACTTAAATGAGGATAGAACTCTATCAATTATTAATGAATATAAAAGCATGCTAACGAATGGGGGGGCTAAAAACATTATCCTACAACATCGAGGCAGAAGACATCTCAGTTATTCCATCAAAGATTATAGAGATGGTATTTATGTGCAAGTTAATTATCAAGGAAATGGAAAACTTGTTCATTCATTTGAGAAATCATTAAGATTTGATGAAAATATTATTAGATATTTGACTAATAAGCAAAACAGTGATAGTAAAATAGAAAGTTAAATTAATGCATGTCTTATTTTAGTATTTATAAATACTAAAATAAGACATGCATTAATTTAATTTTAATTAGCAWATAGCTTTGGCACTGAGCTACTTTTCCAAAGGGCTCCCCCTTAAGTATTATTGCCGCTACAGCGTTTAACAACCGAGTTCGAGATGGATCGGTGTGGTTCCACTGTGCTATGGGCACCAAAGCATAAACCTGAAAGGTAATTTCACAAATAYAACAAATATTAGTCAAGTCCTCGGTCTGTTAGTATATCTCAGCTGAATACATTACTGCACTTATACTTGATACCTATATAACGGCTAGTCTTGCCGTGACCTTACTCGTTTAAAACGATGAGAGTACTCATCTTGAGGTTGGCTTCCCACTTAGATGCTTTCAGCGGTTATCCTTTCCGTACTTAGCTACCCAGCGTTTACCGTTGGCACGATAACTGGTACACCAGAGGTGCGTCTCTCCCGGTCCTCTCGTACTAAGGAGAAATCCTCTCAATACTCTAACGCCTACACCGGATATGGACCGAACTGTCTCACGACGTTCTGAACCCAGCTCGCGTACCGCTTTCATGGGCGAACAGCCCAACCCTTGGGACGTACTACCGCCCCAGGATGCGATGAGCCGACATCGAGGTGCCAAACCTCCCCGTCGATGTGAACTCTTGGGGGAGATCAGCCTGTTATCCCTAGAGTAACTTTTATCCGTTGAGCGACGGCCCTTCCACTCGGTACCGCCGGATCACTAAGGCCGACTTTCGTCTCTGTTCGACTTGTAGGTCTCACAGTCAAGCTCTCTTATGCCTTTACACTCTACGACTGATTTCCGACCAGCCTGAGAGAACCTTTGCGCGCCTCCGTTACTTTTTAGGAGGCGACCGCCCCAGTCAAACTGCCTACCTGGAACTGTTCCTTGGCCGGATAACGGCTTTCAAGGTTAGAATTCTAGCTTTTCCAGAGTGGTATCTCACCAGTGGCTCCAATAATCCCGCAAGATTRTTATCTTAGCCTCCCACCTATCCTGCGCAAGAAAAGCCCGAACCCAATTCCAAGCTACAGTAAAGCTTCATAGGGTCTTTCTGTCCAGGTGCAGGTAGTCCGCATCTTCACAGACAAGTCTATTTCGCCGAGTCTCTCTCCGAGACAGTGCCCAAATCGTTACGCCTTTCGTGCGGGTCGGAACTTACCCGACAAGGAATTTCGCTACCTTAGGACCGTTATAGTTACGGCCGCCGTTCACCGGGGCTTCAGTCGCTAGCTTCACTATAAGCTAACCAGCTTCCTTAACCTTCCGGCACTGGGCAGGCGTCAGCCCCCATACATTGTCTTGCGACTTAGCGGAGACCTGTGTTTTTGATAAACAGTCGCTTGGGCCTGGTTATTGCAACCCTTTTGAAGGGTACCCCTTCTCCCGAAGTTACGGGGCTATTTTGCCGAGTTCCTTAGAGAGAGTTATCTCGCGCCCCTTAGTATACTCTACCTACCTACCTGTGTCGGTTTAGGGTACAGGCATTTATTATTTAAGATATTTCGAGCTTTTCTAGGAAGTATGACATCAGCCACTTTAGTGCCTTAGCACYTTGTATTYGTACCTTAGCTCCGAGTATTTTCACTACTCATCAAAACCTTAAATACTTAAACCGGTAACCAACATCCGGCTGGCTTAGCCTTCTCCGTCCCTCGATATCAACAATAAATGGTACAGGAATATTAACCTGTTATCCATCGACTACGCTTTTCAGCCTCGCCTTAGGYCCTGACTCACCCTCCGCGGACGAACCTTCCGGAGGAATCCTTAGGTTTTCGGGGCATTGGATTCTCACCAATGTTTTCGCTACTTAAGCCGACATTCTCACTTCTGTTTTGTCCACACCCGCTTTCGCTAATGCTTCAATCTAATACAGAACGCTCCCCTACCGATGCATAAGCATCCCACAGCTTCGGCAAATTACTTAGTCCCGTTCATTTTCGGCGCAGGATCACTTGACCAGTGAGCTATTACGCACTCTTTAAAGGATTGCTGCTTCTAAGCAAACCTCCTGGTTGTCTATGCATTCCCACCTCCTTTGCCACTTAGCAATTATTTTGGGGCCTTAGCTGGTGGTCTGGGCTGTTTCCCTCTTGACAATGAAGCTTATCCCCCACTGTCTCACTGGTTGACTACACACTTAGTATTCAGAGTTTGCATCGATTTGGTACCGCTCTCGCAGCCCGCACCGAAACAGTGCTTTACCCCTTAAGTTTAAGCATCAACCGCTGCGCCTCAACACATTTCGGGGAGAACCAGCTAGCTCCGGATTCGATTGGCATTTCACCCCTAGCCACAACTCATCCGCTGATTTTTCAACATCAGTCGGTTCGGACCTCCACTTAGTGTTACCTAAGCTTCACCCTGGCCATGGCTAGATCATCCGGGTTCGGGTCTATAAATAGTGACTAACGCTCTATTCGAGCTCGCTTTCACTTTGGCTTCAGTATTCTTTACCTTAACCTGCCACTACCTATAAGTCGCCGGCTCATTCTTCAACATGCACGAGGTCAAACGATAAGTCGTCCTCCCTCTGCTTGTAA